TATGCATAATTAGGGAAAAATTGGCGCTTATATACTTACCTCCCCCTGGAGTGCTAATTTGAGTATTGGAAATGTGATAAATTTGAAATAATATCTAGGGAAAAGTGTGTTAAAAATGGTGATAACTATATAAGGGGGAAAATTAATGGAGGGGGGGGGAAATATAGGTCTTAGGGTTGACTCATGAAATAATGACTATGTCCTGTGACCATTGACTGCAATGCCCATGCCTACCATTATGGGGATGCTCAAGATGCAGTTAAGTCCAGCTACAATTCATGCTCCGGGACGGGGCCTCAGACGGCCATTGCTGAGTCCAAGCATCCCCCCAAAAATTAAAAATACCAAATGTATGACACCACAGTTATGTGTGAGCATGGGCTGATTAGTCATTAGTCCATCGAGATGTCTTATACTACAAGGAGTGGGCGATTTTAGGTGAGATGGCCCTGAAAAAAGAACCAGATGTCTGATAAAATTCATTGAGTAGCTACCCCCACGATTCATGGGCCCGGAGCGAGAAGAGGGATCCCTGCCCAGCGGGTTGCTGATTTCACGCGGCATGGTGATTAAGCTCGTGATCTAGCGGACGGGATACGCATGTTGACGAGGATTGATTTGACTTAATGCACTATGTACGATGAACAACATCATGTACTATGTACTGTAAATGATAGAAAATACATGCTTATAAGCATGGGGCATATAATATAATGTACTATTATACATAATATGTCCTAATACATTAATTTTATGTACTATTATACATAATATGTCCTAATACATTAATTTTATGTACTATTATACATAATATGTCCTAGTACATTAATTTTATGTACTATTATACATGATATGTCTTAATACACTAATTTTATGTACTGCGAGTGCGCAAGGTTGTATTGTCACATGTTATGTTGTTTAGTTAGTGGGATGTAAAATGTAAATTGGATGTTGAGTAGAAAGCTGTATTGAAATATTAAAATTTTTGGAAATTTAATACTGATAAGGTTCTTGATTTTTATGGAACTATATTAATAAGCATCAGGGAATAGTTTAAATAGAACTTCAGCTTTGGGTGTTGATAGTGGGGCTATGGCTTCTTCCTTGAGTCTTAGGGAGGTTGGTTGCTCTCCTTTTCTGGTTTACAAGACCAGTGTATTGAGTATACTACAAAGACTTGTCTTCATTTTAGGAGGTTGTTTTCGATTGTGCTGGTGATTGGTATAAGGACCAGGATAATGAAAAAGTATAAGATAGATGCTAGTTGTCCAATAATAATAAAGGGGTATTCAACTGGTTGTCCTCCGATTCATGTGAGTGTTAGTAGGTCTGCTACTAAGATTCAGAATAGGCATTGGCTGAATGGTCGGAATATCATGCTGCGTTGTTTGGATGTGTGGAGAAGAGGCATGAAAATTAAGATTAGGATAGATGAGACTAAGGCTAGGACTCCTCCTAGTTTGTTGGGAATTGATCGTAGGATTGCGTATGCGAATAGGAAATATCATTCAGGTTTGATATGAGGGGGTGTGTTGAGTGGATTTGCTGGGGTGTAGTTGTCTGGGTCCCCAAGCAGGTCCGGTGCGAATAATACTAGTAATATTAAGAAGAGTACTATAAGTAAGATGCCTAAGATATCTTTAATGGTATAGTAAGGATGGAAAGGAATTTTATCTGCGTCTGATGGGATTCCTGTTGGGTTATTGGATCCTGTCTCGTGAAGGAAGAGTAAATGTACTATAGCGAGTGCCGCGATGATAAATGGGAGAATAAAGTGGAAAGCAAAAAATCGGGTTAGGGTTGCTTTATCTACTGAAAAGCCTCCTCAGATTCATTCGACTAGGTTTGTACCAATATATGGAATTGCTGAGAGAAGGTTGGTAATGACTGTTGCTCCTCAGAATGATATTTGTCCTCATGGTAGAACATACCCTACGAATGCTGTGGCTATAACTGTAAATAGGAGGATTACTCCGATGTTTCATGTCTCTAGAAAGGTGTATGATCCGTAGTACAGGCCTCGTCCTACGTGTATAAATAGACAGATGAAAAATATTGATGCCCCGTTTGCGTGTATATATCGAATGATTCAGCCATAATTGACATCTCGGCAGATATGGGTAACAGAGGAAAATGCTGTTATTGTATCGGATGTATAGTGTATTGCTAGGAATAGGCCTGTGATGATTTGTAGGATTAGACAAATTCCTAGTAAGGAGCCGAAATTTCATCAGGATGAAATATTTGATGGGGCTGGGAGGTCAATGAATGCGTTGTTTACAATCTTTATTAATGGGTGGGTTTTTCGGATATTGGTCATTAGTGTTCTTGTAGTTGAATGACAACGATGGTTTTTCATATCATTAGTCATGGTTAGATTCCATGTGAGAATAATGATAACATACATTGTATTTATCTTAAGTATCATATTTGTGCTTGGTTTTGTAGGATTTTCTTCGAAACCTTCGCCTATTTATGGGGGGTTGGGATTAATTGTGAGTGGTGGAGTTGGTTGTGGTATTGTGTTAAATTTTGGTGGATCCTTTCTGGGTTTAATGGTATTCTTAATTTATTTAGGAGGGATGATAGTGGTTTTTGGTTATACAACGGCAATAGCTACGGAGCAATATCCTGAGATTTGGGTGTCTAATAAGACTGTATTAGGGGCATTTGTTACTGGTCTGTTGATGGAAGTTATAATGGTTTATTATGTGTTAAAGGATGAGGAGGTGGAGATTGTGTTTCAGTTTAATGGGTTAGGAGATTGGGTTATTTATGATACAGGAGATTCTGGGTTTTTTAGTGAGGAGGCTATAGGAATTGCGGCTCTTTACAGTTATGGTACTTGGTTGGTTATTGTGACTGGGTGGTCTTTGTTAATTGGTGTAGTGGTTATTATGGAGATTACTCGTGGAAATTAAATAGGATTATACTAACAGTGATTGTGACTAGGAAAGAGAGGAAATACAGTTTGATTAAGCCTTTTTGGTTTGTAACCATGATTGATATTTTTGTTTGGATAAGTGAAGTTGTTTTAGGTAAAATGTTTTCGAGTCAGATTAAGTCTAGGAGAGAGGATGCTGATTTTTGACTTATTGTTAGATTTATGTAAGGGGCCAGGCGGTGTATAATTGTGGGGAAATATCCTAGTATATTGGAGAATTTGAAGATATTTGTTGAGTAGTTGAATTTTAGGTTTTGGGTTATGTTACTGATTTCTAGTGCTAAAATAAAGCCTAGGATTGTTACTGTTAGGGCTATTATTTTTAAGTAATAAGGTATTGTTAGTTGAGGGATTGTTGTTGGAGGAATGTTGTTAGAAATGATAAATCCTGCGAAAAGGCTTCCAATTATTAGGCGTTTAATGGAATTCATCAGGAAGGGGTTGTTTTCATTAATAGTAATTAAGGTTGGGAATCGGGGTTGTCCTAAGAGTGCAAAGAAAATAATACGGGTGCTGTAGATGGCTGTGAAGGAGGTGGCAATTAGTGTTATTAAAAGGGCTCAGGCGTTGGTGTACGACGTGTTGGCGGCTTCAATGATTAGGTCTTTGGAATAAAATCCAGTAAGGAAAGGTATTCCTGTTAGTGCGAGGCTGCCAATGATTAGGGCTGTTGTGGTGAATGGCATGGCTTTAAATAGGCCCCCTATTTTTCGAATGTCTTGTTCGTCATTTAGGCTGTGGATAATAGAGCCAGAGCATATAAATAATATGGCTTTAAAAAAGGCGTGTGTGCAGATATGGAGAAATGCTAAATAGGGTTGGTTAATACCAATTGTTACTATTATGAGGCCTAGTTGGCTGGATGTGGAAAAAGCGATAATTTTTTTGATGTCATTCTGGGTGAGAGCACATATTGCTGTAAATAGGGTAGTAATAGCCCCTAGGCATAGTAGGATGGATTGTGCGAATTTGTTGTTTTCTGTCAGTGGGTGGAAACGGATTAACAGGAAGATACCTGCTACTACTATTGTACTTGAATGGAGTAATGCTGAGACGGGAGTGGGGCCTTCTATAGCAGAGGGCAGTCATGGATGTAGACCAAATTGGGCGGATTTTCCAGTTGCGGCTAGTGCAAGGCCTATTAGGGGTATATTAGAGTCGTTTGGGTTTAGTATGAAGATTTGTTGGAAGTCTCAGGCGTTAAGATTTGTGAGGAATCATGCTATTGCTAGGATAAAGCCGATATCACCAATACGATTGTATAAAATTGCTTGTAGGGCTGCTGTATTTGCGTCTGTTCGTCCATATCATCATCCAATAAGTAAAAATGATATGATTCCTACACCTTCTCATCCAATGAATAATTGAAACAGATTATTTGCTGTGACGAGGATAAGTATAGTAATAAGAAATAGGAGAAGATATTTAAAAAATTGATTAATGTTGGGGTCTGAGTGTATATACCATATTGAAAATTCTATAATGGATCATGTGACAAATAATGCTACTGGTACAAATATTATTGAGAAATAATCTATTTTGAAGCTAAGTGATAGTTTGATAGTTTGAATAGTTAGTCAGTGTCAGTTTGAGATAACTATTTCTTGGCCAGTGTGAATAAATATTATTGTGGGAATTATACTAGTGATAAAAGCACATGAGATAGTTGTTTTTACGTAGAGTGGGTAATTGGAAGTTTTATAGTTGTCAGAACTTGTAGTTATGATGGGGATAGTTAGTAGTAGTAGGGTGACTAGTGTAAAGGAGGAGAATAGGTTTATTACTTTTATTTGGAGTTGCACCAATTTTTTGGTTCCTAAGACCAACGGATTTCTGCCATCCTCTAAAAGTTCGAAAAAGCCGTGTTATTATACACGGGAGCATAGAGTTAGCAGTTCTTGCAGACTTTTTCGGTAAATAAGGAGATATAAGCTTCTATTATTAGATTCACAATCTAATGTTTTTTTTAAACTATATTTACAGTACAAAGGTCCTAGAATAATTTTTGGGTTTAGTGATAGTAATAATAGTGGTAATATGTGTAATGATATGAGGGCATTTTCTCGTGTAAAGGAGGGCGAGATATTGTTAATGTGGTGGGTATATTTGCCTCGTTGAGTTGTGATTAGTATATAAAGGGAGTATAGGGCAGTAATTACTATGTTTAGTCCCATTAAAATAATTGTGATATTTGATCATGAGAAAGAGGATATTACTACAAATAGTTCTCCAATTAGGTTAATTGTTGGAGGGAGAGCTAAGTTAGTTAGGCTTGCTAAAAGTCATCAGGTGGCTATAAGTGGAAGAAAGGTTTGGAGGCCTCGGGCTAAAATTATTGTTCGACTGTGGATTCGTTCATAGTTAGAATTTGCTAGGCAGAAGAGTATGGATGAGGTGAGGCCGTGAGCAACTATTAAGGCTGTGGCTCCTATATAGCTTCAAGGTGTCTGAATGAGGATGGCTACAATGACAAGTGCTATATGACTAACGGAGGAATAAGCAATTAATGATTTAAGGTCTGTCTGGCGGAGGCAGATTGAGCTGGTTATAATTATGCCTCATAAGGATAGTATAATAAAGGGATATGCTATAAATTCGGTAAGTGGGTTTAAAAATGTTGTAATCCGTAGTATACCATATCCTCCTAATTTTAGTAGGATTGCTGCAAGGACCATGGAGCCTGCAATAGGGGCTTCTACATGAGCTTTGGGTAGTCAAAGGTGGAGGCCATATAGCGGTATTTTTACTATGAAGGCTATTATGCATGCTAGTCACATGAAAACGTTTGATCAGGAGTTGGATAGGGGTTGTACTCAGTATTGGAGTACTAGAAAGTTTAGAGATCCAGTAATGTTTTGGAGATAGACTAATGCGACTAGTAGTGGGAGAGAACCTACTAGTGTATAAAACAGGAAGTAGAGGCCAGCGTTTAGGCGTTCTGTCTGGTTTCCTCATCGGGTAATAATAATGAGTGTTGGGACTAGTGTTGCTTCAAATAGAATGTAGAAAAAAATTAGTTCTATAGCAGTAAAAGTCATGATTAAGAATAGTTGAAGTAGGATTAATATGGTAATGTATAGTTTTTTTCGGGTAAGATTTTCTTTTGATAAGTGGTGTTGGCTAGCTATTAATATTAAGGGAAGAAGTCATATGGTTAAAATTAGTAGTGGTGTTGATAGAGAGTCGGAAAAGAATACTAACGAGAAGTTGAGGCTGTTGTCACTGAATTGATTTATAAGGAGAAGGCTTGTGAGGCTAATTAATAGGCTATGGGTTGTAGAATTAATTCAAATTATATTGCCCTTTGATAATCAGGTCAGAGGTATGAGTATTATTGTAGGAATAATATATTTTAGCATTGAAGTAGGTTAAGATTTTGAACATAGTCAGTGCCATATGTATTTGATACTTTAACTAGTAGTGATAGTCCTAGTGCTGCTTCGCAGGCTGCAAAGACTAGTAAGATAATGGGTATTATGCTTGCCAGGGTGAAATGTGAATTTAGAATTGTTAGGGAGGCTATTACGAAGAGGGATAATATCATCCCTTCTAAGCATAAGAGAGAGGACATAAGGTGAGATCGATATATTAATAGTCCTGCTAGGGCTACTATGAACGCTGTTATAATATTTATATACACTAGAGACATTTGGTAATTATGAATTTAATCACAATCTAATGAGTCGAAATCATTTATTTTGTTTTAAACTAAATACCATATTCAGTTCATTCTAGTCCCTTTTGAGTTCATTCGTAGGCTAGACTTGCGGCTAACAATAAAATTAAGAAGAGGGCCATAGTAAGTATTGTACCTAGGTTATTTGTTTGGGAGGCCCATGGAAGTGGTAATAGGAGTGCAATTTCTAGGTCAAAAAGAAGAAATGTAATGGCTACTAGGAAAAATTTTATGGAGAAGGGTAAGCGGGCTGATCCTATGGGGTCAAATCCACATTCGTATGGACTTGTTTTTTCTGAGTATACGTTTAATTGAGGAAGTCAGAATGCGATAATAACGAGTAGTGAGGCTAGTGTAAAGTTGGTTAAAAGAGCTAGTATTAGGTTTATTATTCTTTTTCGGGTTATACCGAAACTAGCTGATTGGAAGTCAGCTGTACTAGTTAATACTAAAAGAATATGAACCTCATCAATAGATAGATACGTAGAGGAATAATCATACTACGTCTACGAAGTGTCAATATCAGACAGCGGCTTCGAATCCAAAATGGTGACTGGAAGTGAAGTGAAATTTTAATTGGCGAAAAAAGCAGACAATTAAGAAAGTAGATCCAATAATGACATGTAGCCCATGGAAGCCTGTAGCTACAAAGAAGGTTGAGCCATAAACTCCGTCTGAAATAGTAAAGGGTGCTTCATAGTATTCTGAGGCTTGTAGTAGTGTAAAATAGACGCCTAGTGCGATAGTAATGAATAAGGCTTGTAGTATGTGGTTGCGGTTCCCTTCTATAAGGCTATGATGGGCTCAGGTGATAGAAACTCCTGAGGCTAGTAAGACAGAGGTATTGAGTAGTGGGACTTCTAGGGGGTTTAGTGGGTGAATGCCTGTTGGGGGTCAGCACCCGCCTAACTCGGGTGTTGGGGCAAGGCTTGAGTGATAAAATGCTCAGAAAAATCCGGTGAAGAATAAGACTTCGGAGATAATAAAGAGGATTATTCCGTAGCGGAGGCCTTTTTGGACAGTTGGAGTATGGTGTCCTTGGAAAGTACTTTCTCGAATAATGTCTCGTCATCATTGGTATATTGTAAGTATATTTGTTGTTAGGCCAAGTGTTAATAGGATTATTGAGTTGAAATGAAATCATATGATTAAGCCGGAAGTTATTAACAGGGCTGATAGAGCTCCTGTAAGAGGTCAGGGACTCGGGTTAACTATGTGATAAGCGTGGGTTTGGTGTGTCATTATGTGTTGTCATGCAAGTAAAGGCTAACTAGAAGGGTAAATACGTAGGCTTGAATTATGGCTACTGCAAACTCAAGGATTGTGAGTAGGACTAGAATAATAAATGTGATAAGAGCTATTGTAGTACTGATACTTATTAGTGCAAGTGCAGCCCCTCCAATTAGGTGAATTAGTAAATGTCCTGCAGTAATATTAGCTGTTAGTCGTACGGCTAAGGCGATTGGTTGAATAAAAAGACTAATAGTTTCGATGATAACTAGTATAGGAATTAATGGGGTTGGAGTTCCTTGTGGAAGAAAGTGAGCAAGTGATGCTTTAGTTTTATTGCGGAAACCTGTAACTACGGCTCCTGCTCATAGGGGAATGGCTATGCCTAGATTTATTGATAACTGTGTGGTTGGTGTAAATGAGTGGGGTAATAGGCCCAGAAGATTTGTGGATCCAATAAATAAGATTAGAGATATGAGTATTAGTGTTCATGTTTGTCCTTTGGCATTGTGAATTCCTATTATTTGTTTTGATACAAGTTGAAGTATCCATTGTTGGAGGGAAATAAGGCGATTATTTACTAGACGATTTGATGTTGGAAATAATAGGCTAGGAAACATAACGATGAGGGTAGCTAGTGGAAGGCCTAGGATTATTGGGGCAATAAAAGAGGCAAATAAATTTTCGTTCATTTTGTTTCTCAAGGGTTATCTTGTTTTTGTGTTTTGGTTAATGTTAGTTCTGGATTAAAATGAAAATTGTGTTTCGAAATTTTTAATTGAAAAATAATGAATAGAGCTAGAAACATTGATATAATTATTATAAGTCATGTGGATGTATCTAGTTGTGGCATTTCATTAAGGAGAGCATTGTACTCTCAATCTCTAGCTATAAAAGGCTAGTGCTATTTTAGCTTCTTAATGATTTTATAGTATTGATGCAGATCATTTTTCGAAATAATTTAATGGAACTAGTTCAAGAACAATAGGTATGAAGCTGTGATTTGATCCGCAGATTTCAGAGCATTGTCCGTAATATAGGCCTGGTCGAGTCGATATAAGAGTTGTTTGGTTCAGGCGGCCTGGGATTGCGTCCGTTTTTAGTCCTAGAGAGGGTACGGCTCAAGAGTGCAGTACGTCTTCAGAGGAGACTAATATTCGGATTGTTATTTCTATTGGTAGGACCACCCGATTATCTACTTCTAGCAGTCGTAGTTCTCCTGGTTTTAGTTCTGATGTTGGAATTATATAGGAGTCGAAGCTTAAGTCTTCATAATCTGTGTATTCGTAGCTTCAATATCATTGATGTCCTATAGTTTTTACTGTGAGAGATGGATTGTTAATTTCGTCTATCATATATAAAATTCGCAAAGATGGGAGAGCAATTAAAATTAGGATAATAGCTGGTAGGATTGTTCAGATTGTCTCTACCTCTTGAGCGTCTATTGTGCTAGTGTGTGTTAATTTTGTCGTTAGCATTAATGAAATGACATAGAGTACTAGTGAGCTGATTAGGAAAACAATTATTAATGTATGATCATGAAAATGTAGTAGTTCTTCTATAATAGGTGATGTTGCATCTTGAAAACCTAGTTGTATGGGATAAGCCATATGAGATGTACGGGGTTTTCACCTGTAACTTAACCTTGACAAAGTTATATAATATTTTACTAACACCTCATTAATTGAGAAAGACATAGTGGTTATGATGTTGGCTTGAAACCAGCTATGGGGGGTTCGATTCCTTCCTTTCTTATTTTAAGTTAACGTATGTAGGTTCTTCAAATGTATGATACGGTGGGGGGCACCCGTTTAGTCACTCTAAATTTGTTGTTGTTAGTTCTACGGTTGAGACTTCTCGTTTGGACGCAAACGCTTCTCAGATGATAAAAATTATTAATATAACTGCTGTTAGAGAAATAAATGAGCCTATGGATGAAATGGTGTTTCATATTGTGTATGCATCTGGGTAATCAGAGTAGCGTCGTGGCATGCCAGACAATCCTAGGAAGTGTTGTGGAAAGAAAGTTATATTTACACCTACAAATATGATTACAAAGTGGATTTTGGCTCATGTGTCATTGAGAGTGTACCCTGAAAATAGTGGGAATCAGTGAACAAATCCTCCCATAATAGCAAATACAGCTCCTATTGACAGTACATAGTGGAAGTGTGCAACTACATAATATGTGTCATGAAGGACAATGTCGAGAGAAGAATTGGCAAGAACAATCCCGGTTAAGCCTCCAACTGTAAAAAGAAAAATAAAGCCTAAAGCTCATATTATAGCAGGTGATCATTTAATATTACCTCCGTGGAGTGTTGCTAATCAACTAAAGACTTTTACTCCAGTTGGGATAGCAATAATTATGGTAGCTGATGTGAAATAGGCTCGTGTGTCAACATCTATTCCGACTGTAAATATGTGGTGGGCTCATACGATAAACCCTAAGAACCCAATTGATATTATAGCCCAGACTATTCCTATATACCCAAATGGTTCTTTTTTTCCTGAATAGTATGTTACGATATGGGAAATCATACCAAAGCCGGGTAGAATAAGGATATATACTTCGGGGTGGCCAAAGAATCAGAACAAGTGTTGATATAGAATAGGATCTCCGCCTCCTGCTGGGTCAAAAAAGGTTGTATTTAAGTTTCGGTCTGTTAATAGTATTGTAATTCCGGCTGCTAGTACAGGGAGTGAGAGAAGTAGTAGTACAGCAGTGACTAATACAGATCATACAAATAGTGGGGTTTGATATTGTGATATGGCAGGGGGTTTTATATTGATAATTGTTGTAATAAAGTTAATGGCCCCTAAAATTGAGGAGACACCTGCCAAGTGTAAAGAAAAAATAGTTAAGTCTACTGAAGCCCCTGCGTGAGCTAAGTTGCCAGCTAGAGGGGGATATACAGTTCAGCCTGTTCCTGCGCCAGCTTCAACTATAGATGATGCTAAAAGTAGTAAAAAAGAAGGAGGGAGGAGTCAAAAGCTTATATTGTTTATTCGAGGGAATGCTATGTCTGGGGCACCAATTATTAGGGGAACTAGTCAATTACCAAATCCTCCAATTATAATTGGTATAACTATAAAGAAAATTATTACGAATGCATGTGCGGTTACGATAACATTATAAATTTGGTCGTCTCCAAGCAGAGTACCAGGTTGGCCCAGTTCGGCACGAATCAGTAGGCTTAAGGCTGTTCCTACTATGCCTGCTCAGGCACCAAATAATAGGTACAGAGTACCGATATCTTTATGGTTGGGTGAAAATAATCAGCGGTTAATGAACATAGGTAAAATGGCTGAGTGAAGCATTAGACTGTAAATCTAAAGACAGAGGTTTATACTCCTCTTTTTACCAAGTCCTGTGGTGAAATTTCATGTTGAATTGCAAATTCAAAGAAGCAGCTTCAAACTCTGCCGGGGCTTCTCCCGCCTTTTTTTTTTCGCGGCGGGAGAAGTAGATTGAAGCCAGTTGATTAGGGTGTTTAGCTGTTAACTAAAGTTTCGTGGGGGTGGAGCCCACCAATCTAGTGAGGATTTAGCTTAATTAAAGTGGTTGATTTGCATTCAATTGATGTAAGATGTGGTCTTGCAATCCTTAATCAGGAGTTAAGTATATTGTACTTGCTTAGGGCTTTGAAGGCTCTTGGTCTAGGTTAACCTAAACTCCTATTCTAGAACTGATAGGATTGGTGTGAGTGGTAGTAGTATAGTGGATAGAACAACTATTGTAGGTAAAAGGGTTATTTGTTTTGTGGTAGAAAATTGTCATTTTATTTTTATATTATTTGTAGAGGGAAATATTGTTAGTGCAGTGGAATATGTGAGTCGTATGTAAAAGTATAGGTTTAGTAGTGCTGTAATTGCTATGAGGGTGGGTAGAATAAGGCTATCGTTTTTTGTTAATTCTTGGATAATTATTCATTTTGGTATAAATCCTGATAGTGGGGGAAGTCCTCCCATTGATAGGAGGGTAATGAGGACTAGAATAGTTATTACGGGTATTTTGTTTCAGGTGTGTGATAGTGATAGCGTGGTAGTAGTTGAGTTGGCTATAAATAGTGTGAATATGGTGGAAGTTATGATAATATAAATGATTAAGTTTAGTAGTGTTATTGTAGGATTATATGGTAAGACTGCTGTTATTCAGCCCATATGGGCAATTGATGAGTATGCCATAATTTTTCGTAGTTGGGTTTGGTTTAGTCCTCCTCAGCCTCCAATTATAATTGATAGAATGGAAATGGTTAGAATTATATCTAAATTAATGGATGGGAAAATTTGGTAGAGAACGGATATGGGTGCTAATTTTTGTCATGTAAGTAGAATTAGGCCTGATGATAGGGGGATGCCTTGTGTTACTTCTGGGACTCAGAAATGGAATGGGGCTATTCCTAGTTTTATGGTGAGAGCTATTGTTATGAATATAGATGCTACTGGGTTAAATAGTTTTATTACAGTTCATTGGCCTGAAAATATTAGGTTAATAATAACGGCTATCATTAGTAGTATTGAGGCTGTTGATTGGGTTAAGAAATATTTGGTTGCTGCCTCTGTAGCTCGTGGATTATGCTTTTTCATTATGATGGGAATGATGGCGAGCATGTTTATTTCAAATCCGATTCAGACAAGTAGTCAATGGGAGCTAATTATAACAATGATAGTGCCTATTATTATTGTTGATAGAATAAGAATGAAGATGATTGGATTTATTAGTACGGGAAGGGTATAAACCAACATTTTCGGGGTATGGGCCCGATAGCTTAATTAGCTGACCTTACTATTAGAATTTGGTGTATTTGGGAGCACAAAGAGTTTTGGATTCTTGGGAGTAGGTTCAATTCCTATGATTCTAGAAATAAGAGGGCTTAAACCTCTATTATTTACTCTATCAAAGTAACTCTTTTGTCAGACATATTTCTTATGTTTGTGGAGGGATGCTTGATATAAAAATGGGTAGTGATACATGTCATATGCATAGGGCTAATGTTAAGGGTAAAAAATTTTTTCATAGTAGATGTATTAGTTGGTCATAGCGGAATCGAGGATAAGATGCTCGGATTCATAAGAAGGAAATTGTTAGTAGTAGGGATTTTATGATGAAGTTGATTGTGTAAAGTTCTGGTAAGACTGGGTTGTGAAATGCTCCTAAGAATAAGATTGTTGTGAAAATATTTATTATGATAATATTTGCATATTCTGCTATGAAAAATAGGGCAAATGGTCCTGCTGCATATTCTACGTTAAAGCCGGAAACTAGTTCTGATTCGCCTTCGGTGAGATCAAATGGGGCTCGGTTTGTTTCTGCTAGTGTTGAGATGAATCACATTATTGCTAGGGGTCATGCTGGGAAAATAAGTCATACTTGTTCTTGTGTAATAATTAAGGTGGAGAGTGTAAAGGACCCATTTATTAGGAGGACGGATAGAAGAATAATTGCTAGTGTTACTTCATATGAAATTGTTTGTGCTACTGCCCGCAGGGCCCCGATTAGTGCATATTTAGAATTGGAGGCTCAGCCCGATCAGAGAATAGAATATACGGCTAGGCTTGACATTGCTAGTATAAATAGAACCCCTAGGTTTATGTTAATGAGGGGGTATGGCATGGGTAGGGGGATTCATATGGTTAGGGCTAGACTTAGGGCTAGGATAGGGGCTAGGATAAATATTGAAATTGAAGATGTGGCGGGTCGTAGCGGTTCTTTGATGAAAAGTTTGATGGCATCTGCAATAGGTTGGAGTAGGCCATAGGGACCTACAACGTTTGGACCTTTTCGAAATTGCATATACCCTAGGACTTTGCGTTCTACTAGTGTGAGGAATGCTACGGCTAAAAGAATGGGAATAATTAGTATTAGAATATTGATTATAAACATTTTGTTAAGGAGAGGATTTGAATCTCTGATTATAAAGTTTTAAGTTTTACGCAATTACCGGGCTCTGCCACCTTAACAAAGCCCTTCTCTAGGGCAAAGTTTGTTTGTGAAGTTAATTAAGATGATATCATTAACTAATTTAAGGCGCTTATTTAAAGTTGGCCTTATTTCTCTGGTCCTTTCGTACTGGGAGAAATACATAATAGATAGAAACCGACCTGGATTACTCCGGTCTGAACTCAGATCACGTAGGACTTTAATCGTTGAACAAACGAACCTTTGATAGCGGTTGCACCATCGGGATGTCCTGATCCAACATCGAGGTCGTAAACCCTATTGTCGATATGGACTCTTGAATAGGATTGCGCTGTTATCCCTAGGGTAACTTGTTCCGTTGATCAATTTTTTGGATCAATAAACGATTGCGTGATTCGACTTGTAGGTCTAGTCTTTAAAATCGCTCGGAGGTTTTCTTGTTCTCCGAGGTCACCCCAACCAAAGCTGTTAGCCCATAAAGAGTGTTGTTGTTTCCTTAGTAATGAAATTTGTTTCTTTGGGCTAAGTAGTTAAAGCTCCATAGGGTCTTCTCGTCTTATTAATATATTCCCGCCTCTTCACGGGAAGGTCAATTTCACTGATTGGAAGTAAGAGACAGTAAAACCCTCGTGTGGCCATTCATACAAGTCCTTATTTAGAGAACAAGTGATTATGCTACCTTTGCACGGTCAGGATACCGCGGCCGTTTAACGGTCGTCACTGGGCAGGCAGTGCCTCCAATACTAGTTATGCTGGAGGTGATGTTTTTGGTAAACAGGCGGGGTTTAGTGTTTGCCGAGTTCCTTTTACTTCTTTTAATCTTTCCTTAAGTGCATTCCTGTGTCGGATTAACAGTATGGTTAATAAGTTATTTATAGTTAGGTTACTCTTATTTTGCTGTTAATAGTCAGAGTATTATCAGATACTGACTTAAACTTATGCGGGGAGAAGTTATTTCTTGTTACTCATATTAACATTATTGCTTCTATTCTTAATAGATTAGTCCAGTATTAGATTAGGAGTTGACTGTTTATTATTGAAATTAATATTATTTTATTGTTGAGCTTTAACGCTTTCTTAATTGGTGGCTGCTTTTAGGCCTACTATGGTTTAATGTTATAACTTACTCTCTAGTTAAGGTTGTATCCATTTCTAAAAGGCTGTACCTTTTTAGACTAACTTTTAAAAATACATTATAATTTGTTCATATTTTTGGTATTTTTAAAGCTGAACTAATATTCATTTTCTGGACAACCAGCTATCACCAGGCTCGTTGGGCGTTTCACCTCTACTTACAAATCTTCTCACTATTTTGCTACATAGATGAGTTGGTTCTCGATAAATTGTTCATAAGTAGCTCGTCTGGTTTCGGGGTACTTAGCTGAAATTCATTTTGTTAAGTTTTTACTAGTTAACTCATTATGCAAAAGGTACAAGGGGTAATCTTTGCTTTTTTGTACTTTGATTTTTTTCTTTCATCATTCCCTTACGGTACTTTCTCTATAGCGCCGTATTAAAATTTCTATCTCCTATACTTTTTGTTGTTGAATAAATGTTTTATTTTATGTTATATTAATAATTTAGTGTGAATGGGCTTGCGGGCTAGAATTGGTTCAAGATATTCGTGATATGTGAAATCTTCTAGGTGTAAACTAGGTGCTTTATTTAAGCTATATCTTGATTTATCCAAGCACACTTTCCAGTATGCTTACCTTGTTACGACTTGTCTCCTCTCATATGATTAATACGTGTAAATAAATTTGAGTGTATTGTGCCTACTTGAGGAGGGTGACGGGCGGTGTGTGCGTGCTTCATGGCCTAATTCAACTAAGCACTCTATTCTTAGTTTACTGCTAAATCCTCCTTTGGTTATTAATTTCATAATAACTTTCGTGTTGGGTTTTCTTAGATTAGAAAATGTAGCCCATTTCTTTCCGTTCCATAGGTTACACCTTGACCTAACGTTTTTATGTATTATGATTGTGCTTACTTTTGTACCTTTTTTAGGGTTTGCTGAAGATGGCGGTATATAGACTGTATTAGCAAGGAATGGTGAGGTTTATCGGGGTTTATCGATTATAGAACAGGCTCCTCTAGAAGGGTGTAAAGCACCGCCAAGTCCTTTGAGTTTTAAGCTATTGCCGGTAGTACTCTGGCGAATAGTTTTGTTTACACAACTATTTGTGTTTAAGGCTAGGCATAGTGGGGTATCTAATCCCAGTTTGGGTCCTAGCTATCGTGTTTCAGCGGTTGTAAAGTTACTTTCGTTGTTTATTTTTGTTGCAATTATGGCTTTTTACAGCTTAATTGGAGTTTAACTTTATTTGGAATAGTGCTTTAACACGCTTTACGCCGTGTGCCTATTAACTTGGGTTAATCGTATGACCGCGGTGGCTGGCACGAAATTTACCAACCCTGATTAATATGGCTTAGTCAAACTTTCGTTTATGGCTTAATTTTTATCACTGCTGTCTCCCGTGGGGGTGTGGCTGTGCAAGGTGTCGTGAGCTACGGATGTGTGCTTGATACCAGCTCCTCTTAGTCTTATTAACTTGGGGGGCATTTTCACTGGGGCGCGGATGCTTGCATGTGTAAGTCTATTAAGGGTTAATAGGAAGGCTGGGACCAAACCTGTATGTTTATGGAGTTAATATACTCATCTAGGCATTTTCAGTGCCTTGCTTTGCTGTTTAAGCTACATCAAC